TGTCTTCATGTCGCACGACCTCTTAACATTACACCACTGAATCCCCAATCCTTTGCTTGCTGTGCAGTGACAGTACCAATATCCACTAATCGTTGTTTCCAGATACGGTTGCCGGTTGACATCTCTTCTGATTCGTCGATACGAGAAGCAAATTGTTGTGTGGAGGAATCAATATCTCGACATGAGCCAAGAGGCAGATCTTGTGCCACTCCACCTGGTCGTATGAAACTGGCATGCATCCTGGCTCCCGGGACTCTTTCATGGAATTCCAACAATTTCTCCCGCTCCTCAGAAGCCCACAGGGACGGAGTTGATGCTCCCACATCCATAGCATGAGTAGTTGAAGCAAGTGAATGATTTGAAATTCGAGTGATTTCACGGAATAACACTCGTATATATTGAGCTCGTAATGGTACCTCGCAATTCAAAAGTCTCTCTACGGCTGAAGAATGAGCGTGTTCTTGGGCCATCGTAGAAACATAGATAGGGTCGACGACGGAACGAACAACGAAACTTTACGACAGCTTTTTCGTACACGTTCACTTGCATCACATACACAAGTGCTCTCTGAACCGTGCAATGAGGTCACCCATAACACGGCTCTCCCACTTGAGTGACCTTAGCCCCAGGCCATGCTATTCCATGATATTGGAAAAATGGCAGCCTAACGTAATAAGTAGTATGGAAAGCTGGTCGCCTTTTGAGGGAGGGAAAGCGTTTCAATAGGAGCCCTACTTCCTTCAGTCGCAAACCAATTCATTAGTAACCGGGCGGAGCAAGAAAACGCTTTTATGGGAGCAAGAAAACGGCTGCGCTAACGCAGCAAGAAAACGGATGCGCTAACGCAGCAAGAAAACGGATGCGCTAACGCAGCAAGAAAACGGATGCGCTAACGCAGCAAGAAAACGGATGCGCTAACGCTATTACCTGTATTGAGCTTTCGCGGATTACTAAGTAATACTAAGTATTGGCGCTCGTCCGTTGCTTGTTCCTGTATTGAGCTTTCGCGGATTACTAAGTAATACTAAGTATTGGCGCTCGTCCGTTGCTTGTTCCTGTATTGAGCTTTCGCGGATTACTAAGTAATACTAAGTATTGGCGCTCGTCCGTTGCTTGTTCCTGTATTGAGCTTTCGCGGATTACTAAGTAATACTAAGTATTGGCGCTCGTCCGTTGCTTGTTCCGTATTGAGCTTTCGCGCTAGCGCGCTCAGCCTTATGCTTGTTGGCAGCAAGAAAACGAGCAAGAACATTACTAAGTAAGACCATTACCATTACCATTACTCAGTAATACTAAGTATTAATACTAAGTATTAATACTAAGTATTTATTGGAACAAGTAATACTTAATAATGAGCAAGAAAACTTGCAAGAAAAGGGAACAAGCAACGCCTATACAAGACTTAGTATTACTTAGTAATGTAGGGCGCCAATAAATACTTAGTATTAATACTTAGTATTAATACTTAGTATTACTGAGTAATGGTAATGGTAATGGTCTTACTGAGTCTTTCTTGCTCAAGCAACAGCTGAGCAGCAAGAAAACTCCTGCGCGCGCTACATTACTCGGTAATACTAAGTATTGTATGGGCTTATGCTTCTTCGTTTTCTTGCTGCCCTACATTACTAAGTAAGACCATTACTCGGTAATACTAAGTATTACTTGCATGACTAAGTAAGACCATTACCATTACCATTACTCAGTAATACTAAGTATTAATACTAAGTATTAATACTAAGTATTTACTTGCTTATGCTTCTTCGTTTTCTTGCTGCCCTACATTACTCAGTAATACTCAGTATTTTCTGGGCTTTGCTTCTTCGACCAGACTTTATGAAAATCCCTAACCCTCGGGAGTGAAGCTGACTGAATCCATCCATAAACCGTCAAAGAAAGCGTCTCGTTCCCGCAACCACTTTGGTACTTTGCAACTAGGGGGCTTGCGCTTGAATTGAAGTAGCGCCTTTTGAATATGAGTAGGGCTCCTAGGTGGCGCGTTCGTGGAGCCAAACCGAAGGAAGAGCAAAAGGAAGGTTGGGTGCTTGTGGGGCGAGGCCACCCGGCCTCGAATAGGAGGGGGGCTTAGCTCTGGATCCCCCCTGCTTGCAGAAATGAATGGATCAGAAGGGGGGCTTGGTTCTATTTCCGGGCCGGGCGGGAGGTGAAGGCCAGAAGAGAAGATCGCCCTCCCGGTAAGGAAGAGGGGAAAAAGGTGCTGTCATCTATCTCGACCAGTTTCCCGAGGCGTTGGAAATCCAGACCGGCTCAGAGAATCACTGGTGTGGTTTCCCCCCCCTTCGTTTCGCCAACAAAGAAGTCATCCTTGACGATTTCCCATTCCTTCCCTTAGGCCCAGCGACTACCTCTCGACTTCAGTCCATTGATGCCTCTCTTCGCCATTCGAAGTACTACCTCTGCCTTCCCTTTCTATAACATACCCTGGCGCCCTCCTTTCCAATCACTAAGAAAAAATCAATACCAAGGGGTTCGTCTGTGATTT